ATATCGAATCATGATTGAATTCTTTTTTTCTAAACAAGTTAATTGCAGAAATTGTATTTGGTCAATCAAATTCCCCAATTACTTTTCTTTTTTGTTTGTCCACTTTGTATTATATTCAATAAATCAACTATTATATGTCATAAAGAAAGGTTCTAAGATAGAAAAATTTGTCTATTTTCGACACAAGCAAGAAGGAGGCGGACTCTAGGAAAAAAGAATCCCTCCTAGAGTCCTGTTTTAGCCATTTTAATTTATACTTTTCTTAAAATTTTCTGTCTATATTATATATATTTTATGTTTAGTATAGAATCGAATTTTCTTCTATTATAATATCAAAATTTTTCTATTCTAGAGCACTGAAATTTGAAAAAAAAAAAACAGTGACATAATCATAATATTCGAATTTATTGTAGGGTTAAAAAAACAAAGAAATAAAGTCAAATAGTTTTCTTCACAATATACATACTATAACTGACTAGTATTACGATACAAGAAATTCCCTAAATTAAATATAGTGGAAAAAGACTAGAAAAAAGCAAATGTCTTTTCATACTTTTTTTTTATTATATTATACAGAATAAAATTGCATGAATTATCAATAAAAACTTCGTTCTTTTTATTAGCTTACCATATTGATAAATCCGAAGGCCTAGAAATTCATTTCGGACAATTGAACCTTCTCAAATTGTTTCTTCTTAAGAACTAAAAAGATTTGTGCTAAAATAATGGATGCCAAGAAGAACAAGAGACCTTGTACACGTAACGGATCTTGAAGTACTATTTCCACATCCCCCTGACCAAATCCACCCACATTGGGATTACTCGTTAATGGTTGATCAAGTTTGATGGATTCACCTTCTGAAACAAGAAGTTCTGGTCCTGGAGGTATAATATCAATCACTTCACGTCCATCTGATGCATCCACTATAATTATTTCGTATCCCCCTTTTTCCTTTCGTATGATTTTTTTGGTTCTACCTGCTGCTGTAGCATTATAAACATTATTATTACTCTTGCTTCCATCAAGATAAATTTGACCCCTTCCCCTGTTCCCGCCTACGTATATAGGATATTTTAAGAAATGAATATTTCTCTTAGTAGCGGGATCTGGCGAAAGAATAGGAAAGGTGATTTCATTATATTTCTGACCAGGAACAGGACCTACCACAAGAATATTTTTTTTTGTAGGGCGGTAGTTTTGAAAAGACAGATTACCTATCTTTTCTTTAATCTCAGGCGAAATACGATCGGAAGGAGCCAATTCAAAACCCTCCGGTAAAATAAGAACAGCCCCCACATTCAAAGCCCCTTTTTTACCATTAGCAAGAACTTGTTTCACTTGCATATCATAAGGAATTCGAACAACTGCTTCAAATACAGTATCAGGAAGTACCGTTTGTGGAACCTCAATATCCACAGGCTTATTAGCTAAATGGCAATTGGCACATACAATACGGCCAGTTGCTTCTCGTGGATTTTCATAACCCTGTTGTGCAAAAATGGGATATGCATTTGAAATGGGTGCTCGAGTTATTATATATATCATAATCGATATCGAAATAGATCGAGTAATCTCTTCCTTTATCCAAGAAAAAGCATTTCTAGTTTGCATGGTCTAATCATTAATCCTAAAAACTTCTACAATAAGATTAGGTAGGTTACGGGCATAGTTCCCTATCCATGATTCTGTTATTTACTGAAATGAGTTTCCTGAAATATATAAGGAATCCCTTAATGGGGGTCAAAAATAAAGAAAAAAGAAAAAGTCAATTTTTTTTTTATAATGGTTAGCTTTTATAATAAAAAAAGGAACAAATTTTAATTAAAATTGGACCAATGGATCGTTTTTTCAGTCAGTCATTCATTGAATGATAAATCGCTACAAGTGACGGAGATACGCGATTTAAATAACGGAAAATCCAATATTTTAGAATTGTATCTAAAATGACTGGAAAAGTCGAAACAAGACCAGATATAATTTGATCATTCTGAGCAAATCCAAAATCCTTATAGACAGAACCAATCATTAGTTCCCAACCATGGGTCGAATGAAATCCTATACATAAATCAGTTAATAGAAGAATAGAAAAAGATTTTATTGTGTCACTTAAGTTATATAGAAATTCTTGAACCCAAGAGTTAAGAATAAAAAGTTCTTGATTACCTAGAATAGAATAAGCACTTAGAATAAAGAAACAAATTATATTTATTGATAAGTGCAAAATCGTATGGATACGATCTTCGTTATACGTTTTTATTAATTGGATTGTTTCTTTGTGGATTCCAGTACGAAGATTTTGTAGACGTGTTTCCGAGTATCCTTTTAGCATTTCATCCAAGAAGAATAGTTCCTCAAATTCTATGAATTTTTGAAAAATACTCTTTTCTTTAATAGCATTTAAGAAAATTTCGGATTGCCTAGTATTCCACCAATTAGTAAACCAAGATTCCAGACTTTTTTTAAATGTGAAAGAGATACACCACGGCAAAAAGACTATAGATGAAAGATATAGAAGAGGAATGAATGCTGTCTTTTTTTCCATTTTTCGTCTTTAATGAACTTAACTTCACCTCATTCGTCAACTACTCTATATGATAATAATCTTTCTATCAAGCATAAGTTCTATTACAAGTCATAGAGCTTATATATAGAAATATATAATCTATTCCCGCGTTTTTTATTTGATTTGCAATTCGAGAGTTTTATTCCTTGCCTTGTTAAAAAATTTAGAAAGAATACAGAAATCAAATAAGAAATCGAAGCAATTACTCCTTTTGATGAATACACAAAAGAGTACTTCGGGTAATGAATATTATAGTCGGATTTCGGAACTAAAGAGCGTCCCATCTATAAATATTTCAATTGGTACACTCAAAAAATAGGCTAATTCTTCAGCTTTTTATGCAATTTTGAGTGGAATCAAATTCTTATGAATTCAAAAGTGGTACACTCAAGAATCTGGATATTTCTGCAGCTTTGTCTACAGTTTGCTGTACATACAAATTATCTTCAAGACGAGTTAAGGGAATAAGTCCCTGTTCTATGGTATCCATACAAGCGATAATATAATAACTAACGTTACCAGTAAAAATATCTTTTTCTTTTTTTGCTATCTTTAGTCTAATGGACTTAATTTCTTTCATAGGTACTCGAAAAATAATATGACGATTTTTTCCAGGAAATCCCCAACGAATAAAACGTATTTCTTTTTCGGTTTTATCGAAAATATCATAACCACCACCCACATCCCATAAAATTATGCACCACAAATAAGAACTAATACAGATACCTGCGATTCCATAGAAAGACATCGTGGCCCCTTGTGGAATAAATGGAAAATAAATAATTTCCTCAGACAAAAATAAAAAATCCATACCAAGATAACTGAAAATTCCAACCAACAACAATCCTAATGAACCAAAAAAAACAATAAAAGCCCAGAAGAAATTGCTTTTTCTTCGAGACCCTCTTACAAAGTATACCATTCGATTTTCTGATAGTTCTATTAGGGTCATATCTTATACTATTAAATTTTTGTTTTGTATTATAATAATATCGAAAAATACAGAAATTACTATAAATATGGAAATTACCATAAGCAATTATTATAATTAAATTGTGGTTTATTAAATTAAAACTAAACTAAAATACATATCTTATCTCTCTTTTTTTATTATTATATAATTAATAATAAAAAAAAGAGAGAGCAATAAGATATAAAGGTGGATTGGATCTTTTTTTTTAAGACCCATTTTTTGTTCTTTTTGTTTATGCGATATAACATAAACATAGTCATTTTCTATTTTTTCAATGGGGGAGAGATGGCTGAGTGGACTAAAGCGTCGGATTGCTAATCCGTTGTACAAATTTTTGTACCGAGGGTTCGAATCCCTCTCTTTCCGTTTCCATTGATGATTTGGTATTTTTTTTTGAACCTTTGGAACTTCTTTCTTTTCTTTGTTTTCCTTGTTGTTTGTTTGATTTTTTGATTTACTAGTTAAAGATGTAAAATAGATAAAATCCTAAAAAAATCAAAAAATGAAAAATCCAGCACAAGCAAGGAAAACACAGAATAATTTTTTTTATTCTTCACGTCCTGGATTACGTGCTGGATCGTTAGATAAGAATCCGAATATAAAAAGAGAAACGAAGAATATCACTACCGTGTAAACAAATAGTTTTAGAGTAAGCATTATAAAATCTCCAAGATAATTAAAAAAAAACGACAAAGAACGAGAATAGATTCTCTTATCTATTTTATATATTTTATTTCCTTTAATATTCAGTTTAGTTTCTAAGAAATGAAGTGATTTCGAGGAAATAAAAAAAATTAGGAAATGGATTTGATTTTGAATAAGAGTCGAATCTTTTCGTACCATTATTAATAACGACTATTACTAAAAATTTTCTTTCATATCCGCAATCTAGGTATTTATTATATTGGTGGTGGGCTCAAATTTAATAATAGGATTAGGATTTCTCAATGGAAAAACATAGATGATAAGATGGTCAAGATTTTTTGTGTCTATCAAAAAATTTCAATATTCGAATCGAGAATTCACACTGTAAGACTTATCTGATCTTATAAATTGCTAAAATGTTCGAATTTTTGTTTTCGAATAAATTATGAATGAATGCTTTTAGGACATTATTCAAATTATGGATCTTATCGAAAACTTACAGCAGCTTGCCAAACAAAAGCTAAGAGAAAAAAGAGTACGGGTATTACTGGCATAATATCTACAATTGGATTCAAAAAAGCGTAGGCTTCGGGCAATTTCGCCGAGAAAAAACTACTTGAATAAAGGACGGAGTGAATACAAATACAGACCAAATTAAAGATGTTAAGCATAACAAAAATTTTGTTCTTTAAGAAAGTAAATTTAATTCTTGGTTTTTTAAAATTAGAATCTTCATTTTTTTATTGTATTATGTAATTTGTATGTATATATCTTTTATTATTACTTATTAATATGTAATATTAATAAGTAATAATAAAAGATTAATAAGTAATAATAAAAGAATGAATCAAATAAGATCAGATCCCTAAAATCTTTCTTTGATTTGAACTTATTCAATTCCATTTTCATTCTGAATTTTATTCGGAAATCCAAAAATAGAAGAAATCAGATTTTCATAGAATATTTTAATTGAATTCTATGTAATGATCAATAAATTTAGTTTTATTCTATATTTAAGCATATCAAAATCCTAGCAACAATTTATTCTATAGAAATTTAGAAACTGGAATTGACGAACAACCAATATCAATAATAGTGTTTATTAGTATCAAATCAAAAATGGGGCGTAGCCAAGCGGTAAGGCAACGGGTTTTGGTCCCGCTATTCGGAGGTTCGAATCCTTCCGTCCCAGAACATATCCAGTCATTATGTATATTCTAGTTGAATACAAATTCTATATTAGAATAAAGATTACCCCCCCCTTTTTTTTAATTATTCGTTTTTTTTATTGTAATCATTGTGGATAACTAATTATATATAATTATATTATTAATATTTATTTCTATTTTTATTTTCTTTTTATTTTGGAACAAATAGAACAAAAGAAAAGAGAGTAGAAAATTGATTCATACAATATCGAATTAATTTGAATTTGATTTTTTTCATTATTTTAGAAATTTTAGGAAATTTTTCCGTTATATAGAAGAAAAACCTAGAAGTAAAAAAGATAGATTATTACATATCGATTGAATCAATGACTATTCACGATTTCATAATTGAATCAATTACATACTATATTCAAGTTAAGGGAATGTTATGGTAAAACTTCGTTTGAAACGATGTGGTAAAAAGCAACGTGCGACTTGAAAGACATGATTTGATTGGGTGTGGATTCTTACATCCGCCATTTTTTTCTAGTATATAGAAATCGAGATGCTCTTGACTCGACATCGTTTGTTCTGCTCCAATAGAACTTATTGTTTTTGGAAAGGGAGAAGAATTGATGATGTAAATATTACTAAATGATGGAGCTCGAGTTGATTCATTTCTCAGGGGCAAGTATCTAAGGTTAATGAAAATTAATAAATTAGAACAACTTCGTAAGTATCTTTTTGATAAAAAATAGAAAGGATCCAATTCTAGCAAGGTTAAAAAAAAATAATAATAAAATTTAATTTGTTGGAATTGGTAAAACTATTTCGCTCAAAAGTCTATCCGCAAGAATCAACTTTCTATTTGTATAATTCTTTCAGAGAAAGAAAAAAATGGTATGTTGCTACCATTTTTAAAACGATTAAGGATTCCCGAAGGAATGTCTAAACCCAATGATTCAAGAAAAAATGAAAAGATCCTGGAACAAGTAAATACCATTTTTCAAATTGTCTCATCAATTCTATTAGACAAAAAAATTCTAAGGAAGCACAGGCAAGAAAAGGGGATAGAGACCGCTCAATAAATGAAAAATACTTAAAGGTTTTGTTTTCCTTTGAGTTATTTGAGAATTTTACAATTTGAGTTATGGGGTTGCAAATAAGAGGAGTTATTTTTATTTTCAGAAAGAAAAAAAAAAACTTAAACTATAATTTAATTGATTTGAGGATTTTATTGATATATTTGACATCAGAATTTTATACATAAATAGAATTGTTAATTTTCTCGAGCCGTACGAGGATAAAACTTCTTATATGTTTCTAGGGGGGGTGCATTGTTCATCTATATCTATCCCAATGAGCCGTTTATCGAATCGTTGCAATTGATGTTCGATCCCGAAGAGAGGGAAGAGATCTTCGGAGAGTGGGTTTTTATGATCCAACAAAGAATCAAACATATTTAAATATTCCTTTTATTCTATATTTCCTTGAAAAAGGGGCTCAACCTACAGGAACTGTTCAGGATATTTCAAAAAAAGCAGGTGTTTTTATGGAACTTAACCCTAATCAACAAACGAAATTCAATTAATGAAATAAAATAATGAAATAAAAAAAAGAGGGTGTGGATGACTTGTATATAGATTTATAAAACTCTTTTATCTTTTATCCCCCCGCTCTTTTGTTCTATTCATACCTAGTTTTTTATTTCTTGTTGTTTACATAAAATGTTCTTTTCTATAGCCAGAAAAATGAATGAACTATTCTCTATTTTCAAAAGAAAATGAAAATAAAAATGTATAGAGATAAAAGATATAATATAGGAAAAAGCCAATGAATAATCACTAAACGAAGTAATTGGGTATAGAAATCCCCGATAAGGTGATTTTTTTTATTCATTATTGTTTATTTAAAATAGAATTTACTATTTATTATTTCTTTTCTTATCATTTATTTTTTAGAATATTTTTAATATTAATATTTTTTTAAAAAATATTATTTTATAATTAGATGGAGAATTGAAAAAAAAAAGATTTTAATACCCACTTGCCCGTTATTATTATCAGTTACTAATCCTAGTGATTGGATTTATATATATTTGATAGTATTATATATATTTGATAGTAAATAAATGAGATAGAATATTAAAGAATATTTTTATGATTTTTTTATCAAATGACTATTCATCTATTGTATTTTCATGTAAATATAGGAAAAAACTCTATGGAAAAATGGTGGTTGAATTCTATGTTGTTTAATAGGGAGTTAGAATATAGGTGTGGATTAAGTAAATCAATGGATAGTTTTGGTCCTATTGAAAATACTAATGTAGGTGAAGATCTTACAATTTTAACCGATATGGATAAAAAAACTCATAGTTGGAATGATAGTAACAATTTTAGTTATAGTTATTTTAATTATTTTGTAGATGTCAGGAACATCCGGAATTTCCTATCTGATAAAACTTTTTTAGTTAGGGATAATAAGAGGAACAGTTATTCCATATATTTTGATATTGAAAATAAGATTTTGAAGATTCAAAATGATCATTCTTTTCTAAGTGAATCAGAAAGTTTTTTTTCTAGTTATAACAATTCTAGCTATCTGAATAACGTCTTTAAGAATGATGATGATCATTACATGTCTGATACTAAATTTAGTTGGAATAATAACATTAATAGTTGCATTTATAGTTATCTTCGTTCTGAAATATGTATTGATAGCTACGTTTTAAGTGATAGTGACAAATTCAATGATAGTTATTTTTATGGTTACATTTATGGTAAGAGCAGAAATAGTAGTGAAAGAGAGGATGATAGTTCTAGTATAATAACTAGCATGAAAGAAACAAATGATAATATTGATTCTACTCGAATAGAAAGTTCTAATAATCTCGATGAAACTCAAAAATACAAGCATTTGTGGATTGAATGCGAAAATTGTTATGGATTAAATTATAAAAAATTTTTTAAATCAAAAATGAATATTTGCGAACACTGTGGATATCATTTGAAAATGAGCAGTTCCGATAGAATCGAACTTTCGATTGATCCAGGTACTTGGAATCCTATGGATGAAGACATGGTCTCTCTGGATCTCATTGAATTTCATTCAGAAGAGGAACCTTATAAAGATCGTATTGATTCTTATCAAAGAAAGACAGGATTAACTGAAGCTGTTCAAACAGGCACAGGTCAACTAAATGGTATTCCTGTAGCAATTGGAATTATGGATTTTCAGTTTATGGGGGGTAGTATGGGATCCGTAGTAGGTGAGAAAATCACCCGTTTGGTCGAATATGCTACCAATACACTTTTACCCCTTATTCTAGTATGTGCGTCCGGAGGAGCACGTATGCAAGAAGGAAGTTTGAGCTTGATGCAGATGGCTAAAATCTCTTCCGTTTTATATAATTATCAAACAAATAAAAAGTTATTCTATGTATCGATCCTTACATCTCCTACTACTGGTGGGGTGACAGCTAGTTTTGGCATGTTGGGGGATATTATTATTGCTGAACCTAATGCTTACATTGCATTTGCGGGTAAAAGAGTGATTGAACAAACATTGAATAAGGCAGTACCCGAAGGTTCACAAGCGGCTGAATATTTATTCCATAAAGGCTTATTTGATTCAATCGTACCACGTAATCTTTTAAAGGGAGTTCTGAGTGAGTTATTTCAGTTTCACGCTTTCTTTTCTTTGACTTAAAATGCAAAATCAAAATAAGGTAGAACAGAATCAAACTAAAAATTCTTTTTTTTTCAACTTCAAATAAAAAAATTATGAGACAAAAATCTAAAATTAACACATACAACAGCAAAGTAATAAGATAATAATGGAAGAATACTAAGAAAAAAGGTGTATTATCATACATATCTTTGCTTCTTCTGGAAATAGAAGACGAAATCAATCAATTTATTTAGTTCTACATTGTTTTTCTTTTATTATATTTTATTTGTACTTATGATTCTATTCTTTATTAATATTATTTATTCCATTTTACTATTGATTTATTAAACTCTATACTCATTATATATTCACTTAGCTATAATCACTAGAATTCATATATACTTATACTAAGTATATATGAATTCTAGTGATTATAGACTATTTTTAGAACAATATTAATAAGAATATTAAAAATATTAATAGAACAATTATATATATAACAGGTACAAATAGTAAATAGAGGTACCCATTCTATGATAAACTTACCTTCCATTTTTGTGCCTTTAGTGGGCCTAATATTTCCGGCAATTGCAATGGCTTCTTTATTTCTTCATGTTCAAAAAAACAATATTTTTTAGATACAGGCAGTCGGGACAAATCTCATATATAAATTTAGATCTGGAAAAAACAATTAGATGAATTACTCCTAACAATTTACATTTAAATAGTGCTAGTGGATGAAAGTTACTTCAGAAACAAAGAAAAATAAAGTGAATTTGTTGGGGTTTTTATTTTGTTTTTTTCTACAGCCAGAACCCGGCTGTAGAAAAAAACAAAATAAAAAAATGAAATTTGATCCTTCGCCCTTTTTTAATTTCATTAGGGGCCTCCTTAAGAAATATATCAACACTTTAATTATCATAATATTATGCTCCTATTTCTTAATTTACGCCTAATTGCTTTATTCGACAAAAGATACATTTATATACAATAATTGT